CCGGACTGTATCTTAGTGGTTCTAATAAAGCTAGAGGTTTACTCTGGATCAATCTACCATATTATCTTCATGGGAGATATTTATATTCATTTTCTATCTGGAATTGACAGAGGGCCCACTTCGATTTCTTTAATACATCTATTTGTTCCGATCAATCGGAAAGAAGCGTTTTACTTGTATAGAATACATTCCTTCACTAGAATTCAATGCAATTGGAAAATGAAGAGATCTTGATAGTAAATCGTTCTACAATGCATTGTAGAACGATTTCTAAAAGAATTGATCCAGTTTGATTCCTCAACTCAAGTAGTAGTACTTCTAGAGACCACTTCTTCCCCAGACTACAAGTGAAAGGGAAAATGAAAAAACTACCATTAAAGCAGCCCAAGCGAGATTTACTAGCTCCATGTGAATTATGTCCCCTATCTCTATGATAGAATTATTCGATTATTGCTCACTAATAATAGTGGAATCAATGGTGCAGAGTCAAAAAGGGATTCTCACCGAAGACTGTTGAGGAACCAATTTCATAAATCCACTTCTCAAAAATTCCTCTATGATTTCGAATCGGCAAAGACTAAAGACAAGTAAAATAGGCTAGAAATACTAAGGCCCACTCTTTTTTTACTTTTTTAGGTAATAAAGTATAATCTAGATCGATCGCTATCTATGTCAAATAGTCAGGCGACACCCAGATTTGAACTGGGGAAAAAGGATTTGCAGTCCCCCGCCTTACCGCTCGGCCATGCCGCCAAAATCATCTAAAAACCTTTTCATAGGAACTATAGATTTTTATAACATATCTTACCTACAGGGACTATAGAGCGTTATAACATATATTAGTCCCTCTAAACTCCAGACCGGAATCATAGAATTATCAGTAAATTATCACACTTCAATTTTCATTGAAGAAAAAATAGGTCAAAATGTATCTCTTCTCTACAGAGGATTTTTTGAACAAAGGGTTGCCGGGGATTCGAACCCAGAACTAGTCAAATGGAGTCGAGAATTTTACCGGGAAAATAAGTCCCCATGGACGTTGACAAGTTGTGCTAGTTGTTTTAGATAGGGAATGACTAATGATGCTAATATCGCACCTATTACCGCACTTGACGCATATATATTTAATTACATATATAATATAATATATAAAAATTGGCCATTAATCGACCATTTAAAATAATTTTGTAAAACCCAGGGAGGGGATTATGGAACATAACTTGTTTATGAAGAGAACCGATTCGGTCGTTGGGGTCGGACTCTATTCTGGATTTCGACCTACGTTGGGAATTTTGGTACAACGAGGTAAGTGCATTTCGCTCTATAATGGGCCTCTACATCTACCGAAAAGGAAATACCTTTGTTATACTAAAGGGGGGATACTACCCTCGGATAACAACGCTAGGGACGTCTACGAAATGTTTTGCGTAATCGGCCTTGCAATGGGGCGTCGCGGGATCGTATCTACTCTCTTGAAAAAATCCGCGTCGCGGAATGGCGCCGCCTCGGGGAGTATCATCGACTTTGCCAAAGCCGGTTGGCTCCTTCCGCTTTGGAAAAGAAAATTTTTTTTTCCGAAAGGCAAACTCTATTCGCGCAACAAAAGCTTGTCTTTGGGCCGCAATGCGCGCTGCTAGAAAGAACACACGAAACGCAGTATGATATCAGGGTTGGGTTTTGGTCTGGCGCCTGGAAACGTTTCCTCTTCGAAGGTGAGGAAACGTTTTCCGCCCCCGCTTCCAACTTAGATTTGGTCGCTCGCGAATCTCTACGAGACGCTCTACGAACCACCCTAAGAAACAAACCATACGCCATTCGAGAATATGTACCACATGTACATGCCTGGCTGCGAGTACGTATGGAATTTCTACGGATGCTCGAAGTACTAGACACGTGCGATAAAAACTATCAAAAATATCGCGCAGACTATCTCCGAGGGTGAAAATAAAATTTCGAGACCTGTATTGGTTCTTGCTCGGCTACGACGACTTTAGAAACTCCCATTTAGACCTTCTCAACGAAGAGCAATTTGTATCCGTATGTTTGAACCTTGTCGGCGAAGAGGTGTTTATCAAATGGTGTTTGGAAATGCATGATGCCGAAGAGTAAGTTATAGAATAATGTTTGGACATTTAGGACGAAGAATAGTAATTTATAGACTTGGGTTTGGACTTTCTCGACGAAGAAGACGCCGAACAAAACACAAGAAAGAACCCTCTAGAAAATATGTCGATATTTTATTATAGTGTTTCATTATAATAAAATATCGACATAAATAACAAGTAAATCAATGGCGTAATTATATTTTTCTCATAAGAAAAATGAGATCAAAAAAATCAGCATGAAAGTCGGGGGCGTTTCGTGGTAGATTGCCGGTAACATTTAGAGGTACCGGGGTTGAAAGGTCCAAGCCCTTTCGCCCCACCACATACTCATTCCCTTGTATGTAAAGGGGTTGTTATTCTATTCCACCTCTTAGAAAGAACTTACATCAATTGGC